ACTCATTCAATTGGAAGAGTTAATCCAATTCAAAAAAAATTATGCTTCGCAACTCCATATCCATAATCCAATCTTTTTTATTCAATTTCTAATTGGCCTTTGGATAAAAATCGTGAGAATGTATATTCTTCCTCAAATATGCTATTGAGAGGTAAAGGATTAAACCTTTTTAAGAAATAAAGTTTTTGATCGGAATATGAAAAAAAAACTGAAGGACCCCTTAACTATTTAAGTTAAGTTTTTGATAGAACGAATCACACTTTTACCACTAAACTATACCCGCTACATATTATTGTATATGAGTATATGAATGGACCATTTGTCGAACAAAAGAGTGAGGCGCAATCAAGCCAGAATCATGAAAATTCTAGCGTTGACGCTTCTTCCTGGGGGGACTTAAGTAGGCGAAGAGCAGAAAGCTTACTTAAAATAACATAAAAAAAAAAAAGTTATAGTTATATTATACTTTTCTTTTCGTTTGATACGAAGTCATTACTGACAGTCCCGGTCTGAAAGAATCATTGAAGCTGGATCATAGAAAGGATGAAATCTGCATACATGGTTCCTTTTTTTCAACTTCTCTTTCAATTGCCAGATCTTACTTATGAATTAAGAATTCGGGTCAATTGGATCTCAATTGTTCAAATAAAGCTTGTCTCTTGAACAAATAAATGAGTTATATTATAACTACGTTTATAAATATGTGTGTTTAATATTTAATATTTGATATTTTATTTCATTTTTAATTTTAATATTTTTTATTCCAGTTTCTTTTTCCAGTAAGTATAAGTAATAAATTGATAAAAAGAAAATAAAAAAAAAATATAATATATTATATATTAATTTAATATTATTAATATTTTAATATTATTAATATTAAGTAATTAATATTAATATTAAGTAATTAATATTTAATATTAATTAATATTTAATATTAAGTAATGATATTAAGTAAGTAATGATATTAAGATTAAGTATTAATATAATATTGAGTATTAATAATAAGAAATGACACTTCAACAAGTATTTTTGATTGATATCAAATCATTATTAAATCATTTTATCTATGGAAATACTGGCCAGGCCAGTATTTAAACCAAGTCGGGGGAATAAACCTTTCGTACAAAATAAAAGAAGTAGGGTATTTTTCTATTGGGGATATCCGTTTCGAATCATTATCATTATCTAAATTGAATTCCTGATCCAATTTCTTCTTAAAATTTTTTCTTATCTTATATTTATATATATATATTACATTACTTTATTGTTCTTTTTATATTATATATCTTTTTATATTATATAATTATATATCTTTATTCTTTTTTTCTTTATACTTTATTTTTTCATAATAATAATAATAATAATATAATAATATAAAAAAATAATAAAATAATATAATAATATAAAAATAAATATTAATAAAAGAATATATAAAAAAAATAATATATAAAAAAAATAGATAAATAAAAAAGGAAAACGAAGGTTTTTATCAATCTTTACTTCACGTGTCACATCACATAAAAAACTTTCCATTTTTAAATGGGGATGCGGAGAGATGGCTGAGTGGACTAAAGCGGCGGATTGCTAATCCGTTGTACGAGTTTTTCGTACCGAGGGTTCGAATCCCTCTCTCTCCGCTTCTTCTGATTACTTGAGATTTTCGAATTCGAAGGAATTTCGATCCCTTGATTTTCTCATAGGTAAATGTATGGAATACATAAAATCATAAGAAAAAATTTCGAAAAAGCAGGAAAAACTAAAAATATCTTTTTTTTATTCCTCACGTCCAGGATTACGCTCTGGATCATTAGATAAAAATCCGAAGATGAAGAGAGAAATAAAGAATATCACTACTGTATAAACGAATAGTTTGAGAGTAAGCATTACACAATCTCCAAGATCTTTTTTTTTTTAAGGTAATAGATTACTTATTTTTTACCACATACACTATTTTGTTTTGACATGACACCCCAAAAAAAATGAAGTGTTTTTTGAAAAGAAAGTCATTTTCACGAATTTCTTTGGAATAAGATTTTTATTCCTTCGTTATCAAAAATTTCTTGTCATATGATTAGGTATTGTAGGCAACCTAATAAAATCTTTGCTCATTGTAAGGTTAGAACGAGGAAATAAGCTGATCAAAATTCATCGCCGCGGTTATTCAATATACAAGAATTTCTATTTTTGAATCGAGGGTTCATAATGTAAGACTTATCTGGTCTTATCAATTTTTCGAATTTTTATTTATCGAATAAATCATGAATTTAGCAGAGTATTAAATCATCGAAAACTTACAGCAGCTTGCCAAACAAAGGCTAAGAGAAAAAAAAGTATAGGTATGACAGGCATAACATCTACGATTGGATTTAAAAAGGCATAAGCTTCGGGCAATTTGGCGAAGAAAAAACTACTCGAATAAAAGACAGAATTAAGACAGATACAGATTAAACTAAAGATATTAAGCATAACAAAATTTCGTTCTTGTAGATTAGATAATTTTATTCTGATTGAGTTTTTTTTATAAGGGAAAAAAAAGACAAGTCAAAAAATCTTTCTTTTTCTTCGAACTCTCCCAAATAAAAATAAATCCTTCCTTCCATTCTCAAATGAGAATACAAGGAATTCCATTTTCATACAATATCTTAACTGAATTCCATGTAATGATCAATGAATTTTTTTGATTCTATATCTACATGTGTTGAATCCTAGCAACAATATATCCCCAATGTATTTATTTTATTTTTATTGGGTTGGGATTGACGAATAACCAATACCAATATTAATGTTTATTAGTGTCGAATAGAAATTCAAAATGGGGCGTGGCCAAGCGGTAAGGCAGCGGGTTTTGGTCCCGTTACTCGGAGGTTCGAATCCTTCCGTCCCAGATCGTTTCCATCAGAAACGAAAGATGGGATCACATTGTATCCCACATGAAACATAAAATTGTTAACGAGAACAATCTTTTGTTCTGAATTCTAAGAATCATTCCTAGAATCATATTTTTTCTTTCATTTGGTTTCTCACAAACGTAATCAAGTGAGAAATGTGGGTGGAAATAAATATCTTTTTTTTTATTCAAAAAAGAAATTCTGGGTTTATCATTCACATTCAGGATCACATTCAGGATATGCTCGTACTACTTAATATTATATTCATTTTAAAGTTAGCTACTTATGAAAACTTTATGTCCCATATCTATGAAATGTCAATTCTCACATGAAGCATTCTGAATCGAAATGTGAATGAAAGAAAGGCCTCTTTATTCCCTTACCAAGGGTAAAATAAAAAATCCTAAAGTAAATAAATGGGGTATCCCAATTCCACAGTCTATGTGGAGACTAAAGAGTAGGGAGTTTTTGGTACTAATTTCATCACTGGTCTTAAAACTTCTAAAGCTGGTGTGGGAAAAAAATAGTAAAAACGAATTGAACCGGACCCCATTTTTTTGTATTTTATCTGGTTCATCTTATATCTTATCCGGTTCAAATGAATAATTGTAAATCAATGTAATGTAGCGATTGGGGGGAAATTCGTATATTGCATCTACTTGACTTTATGGAATTGATGGAAAAGAAAAATTCTTGAACCTGAAGTAAAACAAAATCTGTATTGTATAAAATCAAAAAGTTTTATTAATAATTGATTTTTTTCCGGGATTGCAAATCTATTAATATTAATAGTTTATTTGTTCGAGAAAAATGGATCCTTCATGATTGATCGTCCCGAACAATCTTTTTAAGATGTAAAAAAGTCTTAAGCAAACTTATTTATTCGTCTTTTTTAGAAATATGTTTCATTCATATGATAGAATATAGAGTTAAATAAATTTGATCCTTGCTGAGCCTTCCCCGGATAAATACTTATCTATCCATAGATAGATAGATAGAAAGTATGTACTATTATATACCGGTATACACACACCGGTTGAGCCAATGACTATTCATGATTCCATATTGAATCAATTACATACCGGTTTGAAATAAAATTAGAGGAATGTTATGGTAAAACTTCGTTTGAAACGATGTGGTAGAAAGCAACGTGCGACTTGAAGGACATGATCGGCTGTGGATTCTTACATCCACCATTTTATATAGGAATGAAGATGCTCTTGGCTCGACATAGTTTGTTCTGCTCTGTTAGGAACCTAATTTGTGTTCGGTTGTAAGTAAATAGTACATGATGGAGCTCGAGCAGAAAGGATTGATTCCTTTCTCAGGGGGAAGAATCTAGGGTTAGTAACTATCAATAAGTTAGACCAACTTTGTAAATATATCCTCAATATATAAATCGAAAGGTTAAAAAAATCGAAAAATAAAAGAAGTTTGAAAAAAAAAAAAAGTAAAATTTTTCAGAATTGGTAAAACTATTTCGATCAAAAGTGTATCACAAGGGAATCCACCGTTCATATTCTATTTCTATAGTATAGAAAAAGATAACAAAAAAAAAAAAAGGTATGTTGCTGCTCTTTTGAAAGGAGTAAGGATCACCGAAGTAATGTCTAAACCCAATGATTTCACAAAGCAAAGAAAATGGATTCCGGAACAAGTAAACACTATTTTCAATTGTCTCAACAATTGAATCAGAATGAGGAATAAAAATAGATTCGAGATGAGACAAACAAAAGAGGTTAGAGACGGCTCAATAAATGTCTAAGGGTTTCCCTTCGAACTCTGTCAGAATTACCCAACTTGAGTTATGAGTACGAATGAGATTTCTTTTTTTCTGTTTCTGTAAGGAAGAATAAAAAAACGACTCAAATCATAGTCTAATTTATGATTTTATGGATCCATTTGTCATTATATACATATACAGAAATTTAGAATCCTTTTTTCTCGAGCCGTATGAGGAGAAAACCTCCTATACGTTTCTAGGGGGGGCATTGTTTATTTACATCTATTCCAATGAGTCATCTACCGAATCGTTGCAATTGATGTTCGATCCCGAAGAGAAGGAAGAGATCTTAGAAAAGTAGGTTTTTACGATCCGATAAAGAATCAAACTTATTTAAATGTTCCTGTTATTCTATATTTCCTTGAAAAAGGTGCTCAACCTACGAGAACTGTTTGTGATATTTTAAGGAAGGCGGAATTATTTCAAGAAAGAACTTCGATTCGAGGTAATTGTAATTAAAGTAAAAAAACAAAATTAATAAATAAAAAAAGGGGGGGGTCACTAGTATATATCTTTGTGTAATTATTTACACACAATTTGCCTTTTTCTTGCTATATTCATACTTAATTTACTTTTTTTTGTTCGTTGCGGGAATCCACCAACAAACAAGGGGTTAATCTTGTTTATTGTACCTCTATTGATTGAATAAACCCGAGATTTTTTCTTTACTTTACATCTTTCGTATTTTTTTCATCCAAATTTCTTATTTATGTTTATGTTGTGCCAATCCAACACAAGTCCTTATTTGATTTACTTAAATTTCTTTTCTTAACATTGGATCCATAATTTCTTTTCTTAACATTGGATCCATATTGACAATGGTGCATCGAAGAAATATAATTCGATCGTAGATAAATAGATCCGTTTATCTCCACCCCATATTGGTTTTTTCTTTCCTTCCCTTCAGTCAAATGATGGGTTTGCCCTGCCGATTTACTGGCATACAAGATGTATTTTCTTAACGAAAAAGAAAAGAAAATTGATAAATAAAATGGTGGTTTGTCACAATTTTGACATCTCTATTGGGAATCAGTTGTTGTTTAATCCGATCTGTCCATTTTGGTATTTTGGTGTTTTTAATTGATCAACAAAAACAAATTTTTCTTTTCAATTTGTTCTAGTTCAATGTTTTGACGGGGTCGTGCAGTGCAATTCAATTGATTTTTTTATTTTGACCGTATTTACATATATCCTATTTATTTTATTTTTTATTTTTATTCGGGTTGCTAACTCAACGGTAGAGTACTCGGCTTTTAAGTGCGACTATGATCTTTTACACATTTGGATGAAGCAACAGATTCGTCCAGACTATTGGTAGAGTCTATAAGACCACGACTGATCCTCAAAGGTAATGAATGGAAAAAACAGCATGTCGTAAATTATAATTTTATTATTTAATTTATTAATTTATTATTTAATTAATTATTTAATTAAATATTATTTCATTTTAATTTTAATTAAAGTAAAGTAGAACTTTGAGTTTATCCTTACCGGATCGTTATTACAATTTTTTTTTCTTTTTGGAAGTGAAAAAAAAAAAATTCACATTTACAGTTAGGTCTAGTGAATAAATGGATAGAGCCCTATGGGTCTAATTCTGGTGAAATAAAAAGCAACGAGCTTTTGTTCTTAATTTGAATGATTACCCTATCTAATTAGACGTTAAAGATAGATTAGTGCCTGATGCGGGAAAGGGTGGGTTCTTCTGTGAGTGGACCGTTTATTTTCTTTCTTTTTTTTTTAATGAATCCTAATTATTCTTTGTTATGGGTTGGAGACAGATGTGTAGAAGAAACAGTATACTGATAAAGAGAATTTATTCCAAAGTCAAAAGAGCGATCGAGTTGCAAAAATAAAGGATTTTTGACCCTCTTGTAATTATAACGAACATAAACCGATTGGATAGAAAAGGAGAGGAAAAAGATCTGTTGATTGGACTCCACTGTTTCCTTTGTTTGCGGGATATATATTTTTTTCTTACTGTAATTATATACATAATACATACCCCGTTCTGACCATATTGCACTATGTATCATTTGATAACCTAAAAAATGAAATAGGTCCCGCCTCTGGTTCAAGTAGAAATGTAAATGGAAGAATTACAAGGATATTTAGAAAAAGATAGATCTTGGCAACAACACTTTCTATATCCGCTTCTCTTTAAGGAGTATATTTACACATTTGCTCATGATCGTGGTTTAAATGGTTCGATTTTTTACGAATCCACGGAAATTATTGGTTATGACAGTAAATATAGTTCATTACTTGTGAAACGCTCAATTATTCGAATGTATCAACAGAATTATTTGATTTATTCGGTTAATGATTCTAACCAAAATCGATTCGTTGGGCACAACAATTTTTTTTATTTTCATTTTTTTTATTCTCAGATGATATTGGAAGGTTTTGCAGTCATTGTGGAAATTTCATTCTTGCTGCGATTAGTATCTTTCCTCGAAGAAAAAAAAATACCAAAATCTCAGAATTTGAATTTACGATCTATTCATTCAATATTTCCCTTTTTGGAGGACAAATTATCGCATTTAAATTATGTGTCAGATATACTAATACCTTATCCCATCCATCTGAAAATCTTGGTTCAAATCCTTCAATTCTGGATCCAAGATGTTCCTTCTTTACATTTATTGCGATTCTTTCTTCACGAATATCATAATTGGAATAGTCTTATTACTCCGAATAATTCTATTTTTCTTTTTTCAAAAGAAAATAAAAGACTATTTCGGTTCCCATATAATTTTTATGTATCTGAATGCGAATTTGTATTAGTTTTTCTTCGTAAACAATCTTCTTATTTACGATTAACATCTT